CCATCCAATGGACCATGGACTAAACGGCCACTGCCTGAAAGGACTATGTCCAGGGGACCGCCGCCCCCCCACAAGGTACATCTCGCGCCTATGGGCCTCCCTAACTATCCAAGAAGACACTCGAAACTGGAAGTACCAACAAACCTACCCGGTGGACTGCCGAGCTACAAGTCCTACGACACAGGAGCGGGATTCTCTAAAAAGCCGACGGTCATGCTTGGCCAAGAGGGCCTACTTGGAGACGTCGGGATCTCAGCAGGAAATGCGAAGGTTTCTAAAGGAGGAGTCCCCGGCCTCCAAAAGAGAATCAACGTGGGGGCTGATCTGAGTAGGCTCAACATAGGGAATAACCTAACCCTGGGAACCGGGGCCTGGCCATCCCGTGAGAAAGCTATTTCCCGGGCGGCTCGATTTGCTTACTTATAGACAGGGTTTGGCCCTTTTCTTCAGCTTCGTCATTTCGCGTGTTTTCCCTGACTTTCCGGAACATGCCCTAACTTTCCCTTATGAGTTTCATCTTTTTTCTCTCAACAGCTATCGCCTCCTCTCGTTGGGTCAACAACCTCCTCCCCTCTCGACAACTTCTTCTCTCCAATCTGACAAAATGCCCTAATTTGAACCACCTATATTTATGTCGAATTTCAGTATTTGTTAATCCCGTTTCGACAGGCATTTTCTCGTCTACCAAAAGCAGTTGGTGGAATGGAGTTGGCCATCACTCTTTGAGATTCGACACTCTCCTGACCCAGCGTCTTGCTCAATTTCTATTTGGATGGGCGCCGAAAAAAAAAGCATATTGTGCTTTCCCAAAGGGGTATCAATAAATGGTTTATTGCTCCCATTCTTTGGCTGCTCCGACTTGGTCGATCATGCTCGTCAAGGCCTCTTCTGACTTGGCAGTCACACCCCCCGACGCGGACCCTGAAGAGTTGGTCGGGCCTACTCAGTGAGGCTTTTGAGAAAGATGGAAAATGTGAGGAGGAATTCTTCTCATTATTCGGAAGTACGAGAGAAAGATCTTTCCACAGAATTTGCAAAGTCACATAACAAGTCTCGCGGCCATTGGCTTGAAAGGAGCATTTCCCCAGCCCCAGGGTAATAAGCAGCCTTTGCTCTTGGACTCTCATTTTTAGAGAGTAGGATTGACCAGTCCAGATAATGATCGATGGCTTTCGAGACTTCTAACTGACGAATGAAGATCAAGAATGACAAGTTCGACCCTTTTTGAGCTCTAGAGGATGGGCTTTAGAAAGCGGATGTCGAGATGATTCTCCTCACTTGTTTTGCCCCGCACATCTTCCTCATCCGCCTCTATGCCGACGCCCGCGCAAGGACCCTCCTCTACCCTTGCTTGAATGAAGACACCCGACGGCCCATCCCGAACTAGTTCTCTTCTTCCGCACCTTACCTATATTTATGTCGAATTCGCGTTCGACAATCTCGATATTTACGCTCAAATCTATCACTTCTCCTCGCCTGTGATTTTTGATAGTTCCAAATCTCTGGCAGAAGTTTCAACTTTAGTAGAAAACGACGTTCTCAATCATCATTTCTCCGGCCTCCCGTGGCTTTCTCTCCGGCTGGTACCAAATCCTCCCCCGCATTCTTGCCTCTCTCTTTGGTGGAAGAAAAGCCCTGCCGCCCCCTCCCGGGGGATCGAAGATGGGTTACTTTCCCTCCAGGTCAATCCCCTCCTTTCCTGATTGATTGAAGTGGTGAAAGTTCGGGCAGTCCGGAATCCAAGGATTCTACTGTGCCCTACTGCAATATATCATTCATGATTCTGGACACGCTTCCCGCCCAGCCCTATCAATGCAAAGATCGCCCCTTTCCCGATCGGTGGTCCACGTTCCGTGGGAAGCTTCTCCCGCCTCTGTTCCCAGCTACCTAAAGGAAGGAAGATACCCTTTCTTGGGCTTCGTTCTCGAGGAGGCAGGGCAAGCTGCTAGAGAAAGCCCTGCTTTTAGATCCATCCGGATTCGCCTGCTTGAATATTGTATAGAAGATCATTCAAAGGGAAAGAAAGAACAATTGATAAGCTAAGAAGCTAGTTTCTTTGAAAAAAGGAGGCGTCGAGTTGTTAGCTATGAGTGAGGAAAGATTTCTCACTTCGAGGAGCACTGGCGGGGAAGAGGTGGGAAGGCCAGCCCGCCCCGAGAAGGAAAGGGAAGGATCCTCTCTGTCGTGAGAGGACGAGATATTCGCCTACTCGCCAAACCAAGCCCATCTGCTAAGATAATAATGAAGCTAAATCCCCTCCCCCCCCCATTCAGTATATGCAGAGACTACTTCTCTTCCCACTCGCTTCGACGGCACGTCGACTTCGCTTTGGTCCTCCGCCGTCAGTGAGTAGACATCTGCCCCATTTCTTCTGTTAGGAAGCCTCACTGGATCAGGGCCTGAGGCCCACCACCAAAGAAGCGTCGAAGCAGGAATGAATCAGTGGATTGACCAAGACCCTAACCTCAACCTGACGTGCCTCGGTAAGCGAAAAAGAGTACTTACTTATCGATTTGCTTACTTATAGACAGGGCTGGATCCGATCCCTCCAACTTTCCAGAGGTCGACTGAAGACAAAGAGAATATCGAAGAGAAACCTCCAGGGGTAGGAGAGATTGCTTTCCGAATAAGGATCTGATCGGACGCTGGTACCTCTCGAGGACCCTATGACAAAGAAGGAAGAAAGTGGATCTATGTTTCGAAGCTTTCTTTCATTTTAGGAAATGCGCATTTTTCTGGGAATTCATTGAGAAATTGAACTTTCAGTGAGCCTCTCGTCTGACCATCGGGATTGAATTGACAAAAACTAGAACTCGACGAAGTATTCTAACAACAGTAGAAGACCAGAAGAAAAGGCTCATTTTTCGCTCAAAACAATCGTGGATAGAGACAATATTGTTCTGTTCTGTGGGAACAAAAAAGTCACTTAAAGGACGGAAGGTCCGAGAAAAAGGGGGCTTTCTTTGGTGAAAAATCAGTAGCGAGTATAGGGCGAGTAGTGTATAGTCGAGCCAATCCAATAGAGAAGAAGAACTCGACGCATCAGTAGTAATAGAATATGTGGGGATCGTTCTTCATTATTTTCTTGCTGGGGGTTGGTTTTTCTGCACCATATTTTTCTCTTCCTCTCCCGAGTATAAATTCTGAAAGCGATCAGCCTCCCCGGGACAGGAGATTTCAACCAATTGCGGGGGATGACCTGTCGACGATTTCTTGCCCGATACCAGGTTCTACCGCATTTCTCTGCTCCCTCTCGACATCATGCGCATTGCATACCATTCTCCCATCAGACGTCTTGTGGGAAAAACCCACGCACGCTTTTTACAAGTCTCTATATGATTTCTTTTTAGACTTTTTAGTCGAGGGGCAGGACGTCGGAGGGAGAAGAATATGAACCCAATGATTGTTCTAGTTCTAGAATGGCTATTCCTCACAATCGCTCCTTGTGATGCTGCGGAACCATGGCAATTAGGATCTCAAGACGCAGCCACACCTCTCCTGCAAGGAATAAATGACTTACATCACGATATCTTTTTCTTCCTCATTCTGATTTTGGTTTTCGTATCACGGATGTTGCTTCGCGCTTTATGGCATTTCCACGAGAAAAAAAACCCAATCCCGCAACGGATTGTTCATGGAACTACTATCGAGATTATTCGGACCATATTTCCAAGTATCATCCCGATGTTCATTGCCCTCCCATCATTTGCTCTGTTATACTCAATGGACGAGGTAGTAGTAGATCCAGCCATTACTATCAAAGCGGTGGGACATCAATGGTATTGGACTTATGAGTATTCAGACTATAACAGTTCCGATGAAAACTCCCTCATTTTTGACAGTTATACGATTCCAGAAGATGATCCAGAATTGGGTCAATCACGTTTATTAGAAGTGGACAATCGAGTGGTTGTACCAGCCAAAAGTCATATACGTATGATTATAACATCTGCTGATGTACCTCATAGTTGGGCTGTACCTTCCTCAGGTGTGAAATGTGATGCAGTACCTGGTCGTTCAAATCAGACCTCCATTTCGGTACAACGAGAAGGAGTTTACTATGGTCAGTGCAGTGAGATTCGTGGAACTAATCATGCCTCTACGCGTGCGCCCGGATACATAGGCCGACTGCTGAGCCCACTCTGGCTCAGCCACACCACCACCCGGGGTGCGATCCCCCCGAGAAGCAAGCTATTACAGCGAGCGGCTGGAGCAGTAGGGAGCCGAGGAGCAAAGCAGTAGATAAGATAGAAGAAGGGGCCAGGCTCCCGGTAGAGCAGAGGAGAGGGTTAGGATAACGAACTTGAAACGCGGAGCCCGAGCGGCCGGCGAGCGAGTGGTTAGTGGCAAATAGCGCCCGGGGGGATGGCATTCCTCTCTGCGGCTGGCACTCGAGGAACCACGGGGCACTCCATACAGAGCAAGCGACTCAGGGATGAGACGCCCGCGCAAGGACCTCAATTCTCCTCCGGAGGTCGAACCAAGGACCTATGGAAGTCGGGTCCCCCCCGTCCCCATGACAACGCAACTGTGTCCTGAGGGAGGAGTTTAGAGGCCTTATAGTAGCATAGCACGCACAGACCTCTTTTGATTTTGAGGTCATGCGAAGGGGGCCAGTCCGACGATCTCTTTGTTATTCTACAAAGACGACGATCCGCTCCCAACTTCCCGGCGACACTCTCTCTCTTCGGACTGATTTAATAGCTGCTTCTCGACAGCGGTGATTGATATTGAAAAAAAGAGGGCCGTCAATCTTCCTACTCTATATTAATATTAGGAGAAGGACCTGCTACTTTGAGATTAGTCCCCCGGGCCCTCTTTTTCTTGTTACGGGACGTCTTTCCCGAGTCCGGGAAGCCCGGGATCCCTCGACAATCGAGAAGGGTAGGCAGGGCTTATCTATCTCACTTTTCCCTATAAATGCCTCCCCCCTATTCTCGGTCAATATAGATGGGAAGGAGACGGGCATAACCAGCCTCCTTCTTCCTGTACATACACCTTTGTTTCAGGGCCCTCCTGCGGAGATGGCCATTTTCTAACCTTTCTTTCCCTCCCCTAGGTTTTAGTAAATGGAGATAGTAATTCCGAGGGGACTGAGGAATGATTGCGATTCCCGGCCCGGAAAAGAAATCCGACTCGCCGGTCATTATAGATGACGTGGCATAGGGCGAGGCGAAGGGACAGATTTTAGAGAGTAGGGGCTGGCGGCTTCCGACGCCTGGCGCGAAGCGAAGGGATTGGATTTAACCCCGGGTCTGTGGGTCTTTTCCGACGTTGACTTCCCTTTTTGGAGTAGGCCGGGATTTTCGGAGCTGGGAGCAGCTCCCCCCCTGGTGGAGGAGGTGCCGTTCTGATTGGGGAGTGTGAGCAGTACGAGCTGAAAGGCTCCCATACTGTTTGGAGGGCAGGGGGCTGTTTACAAAGCAAACCTGACCCCTATCTATCGTCGTAGAAGCAGTTCCTTTGAAAGATTATGGTTCTCGGGTATCCAATCAATTAATACTCCAAACCCCCCAACCGTCAGGGGGGAAGCTCTAACTCATGCATGCTGGAAAGAAGCCGCGGAGGCTGAAGTCGTCATGAGCTCGCTCAATTCGCTTGGACGCTCGTTTAGTAGACAGCGAGTGGAGTGCAGGAGAAAGTGTGTGGAGACAAAAAAGTAGGGCGAGGCCTTCCCCCACGAGCTCGTCAGTCAAGCATGGAACGAGCCTTGTCTACGAAGCAAAGCTTCCCCGTCTTGCTTCTGGCGAAGCGGGACGTCTGTAGGCGTCGGAGCTTTGAATCTCAAATGGTATGGTAGGAAGACCTCTATATTTATCTAGAAAAAGCCGACCCCGTATATGCAGGACCAGAGAAAGCGAGGGAGAAGCCAAGCCGTCAAAAGGCGAGCAGCCCTCCTCGCAATAGCAAACGGCCCACTTATAGCCCTTTTTTTTCTTCTTCCGTGGGGGAACGATCTTGCCCCCAAAAGCTCTGCTTCTTCATCAGTCAATAAAAAAGAGAAAGGTCTCTAAAAAAGCCCCATTTCTGGTTACCTTTTACCTTAAATAGGGGCTTGTTGTTGGGAGAATGCGGAGTTGACCGTAAGGTAAGCGTAATAAGCAGACCTAGGAAGAACATCAAAGATATGACTCAAAAACTCCTCGCAATCTCAAAGAGTTTCAAAATGAGAAAAAAGAAAGTATGTACTGCATTTAGAAATCATCAGCAGAAAGGCCAACTTTTTGTGTTTTTGTCCTACCCGGAGGTAGAGGTGGGCTCGTTGAAGCCTAGTTCTAGACTCATGTTGTCTAAAGAGGTTGACTTTCCTAGTTTTCCAAGATTTTCTGACTTCTCTCGATCGAGAATATTGAGTGAACCCCCAGGGGGGACTTAGGGGCTCGTCCCCCGATCTCTTGCCCTTTTCTGAGAAAGAATTCCGGCCCCCCCTGTTTTTGCTTCTTTCACCGAAGATGCCCCTTAGGCTCAGGAACCGGCTCCAGCCGGGGGGCGGCTCATACCGCTCACCCGCTTCCCGCTGGGGGGCAGGCAATCCCGAGCATTGGCGTGAGGGCCGCCGAGGCCGCAACCAGAGGAGGAGGGGGTGGGGAGTACTCGTCGATATCATGAAGAAATTGTCGAGGCGAAGAAAAAAGGGAGATTTTTGGCAGTCAGACGAAATATATGAGGGGCTAGCCACATCCCCCCTGTCGAGTGGAGTGGGATGACTAAATGGATCATTGATGATCAAGACGACGAGCGCCCCCCAACTCGACTTTGACTCCATCTATACTCCCCGACGCAGCTCCTAAGGGAGAGGGGCTCGGACACAACTCGACATTCTCGGTGTCGAGAGGGAGTGCTTGATTTTAGGAGAAGGGCGCTTGGAAGAATCAAATGAAATACGAACAACCGTGCTGGTCGTAATAGATCGACGTCTGAATGCGTCAGAATGCTGGAGCAAGAAGACGCATTCTTTAGCATTCGACGTTCCATTTCTGGGAAGGACGACGTACCATGATACTTTCTGTTTTGTCGAGTCCTGCTTTGGTCTCTGGTTTGATGGTTGTACGTGCTAAAAATCCGGTACATTCCGTTTCGTTTCCCATCCCCGTTTTTCGCAACACTTCTGGCTTACTTATTTTGTTAGGTCTCGACTTCTCCGCTATGATCTCCCCAGTAGTTCATATAGGAGCTATTGCCGTTTCATTCCTATTCGTGGTTATGATGTTCAATATTCAAAAGGAGGAGATTCACGAAGAAGTCCTGCGCTATTTACCTGTGAGTGGTATTATTGGACTGATCCTTTGGTGGGAAATGTTTTTCATTTTAGATAATGAAACCATTCCATTACTACCAACCCAAAGAAATACGACCTCTCTGAGATATACGGTTTATGCCGGAAAGGTACGAAGTTGGACGGAGTTGGAAACATTGGGAAATTTACTTTATACCTACTATTCTGTCTGGTTTTTGCTTCCTAGTCTGATTTTATTAGTAGCCATGATTGGGGCTATAGTACTGACTATGCATAGGACTACAAAGGTGAAAAGGCAGGATGTATTCCGACGAAATGCGTTGGATTCTAGGAGGACTATAATGAGGAGGACGACAGACCAAATCGACATCTTGCTCACAACGCCGGGTAAGTCAGAGGTAGAGGTGGGCGATCGGTGAAGTTCTCTTCATCCAGGAGCTCGTATGAGAATTGCTCCGACAAAGATCTTCGATCATCGAGTTGGCGGTATATGTGGCATCGATTGTACAAGTTCGTGAAGGCCTAGATTTTCCACTTTCAATGAGGGAGAGCGGCTGCAAAAGCTTGGTGTAGCAGCAGGGCCCGAAGCTCAGTCCTACCCTAAGCAAGCTACCGGAGAGTGAGAGGAAAGGTCGGCTTTCCCTTATAGCCTAAATAAGGTTGACTCTCTTTTGATTTAGATTGACTGATGATGAAGAAGCAGAGCTGTTGGGAGAGGTCGGGGGGGAAAGGGCAAGGGAAAGAATTGGCCGGGAATCGTCTGTCACGAGTAGGACGGAGCTATAGGGTGAAAGTAGCGAGGTGATCCATAGAAAGGGAAAAAGCAGGTAGCATATCGACGATCTGGCGATCGGACAAGCGAAATAGCATAAGGAAAGAAAAAGCTTGCTTTCATTTCGACAAGTCCTATCCTATAAAAAATGGGACGCGCTTCCATCTTTCGACAAACCTAAAGGGCTGCTTTTGTCGCGGTAAGGCAGGGCAAAAAAGGAATTCGAATGAGACAAAAACAATAACTAGCCAGCTCCGCTCGGGTTGGCGGGGAAGGTAGGCTAGGAAAGCTAGTCTTGCCTTTCCGACATCTCAATTCGATCGACTGCGGAGCTTTATATATAAGAGTATTAAGGCTCAGGAAAGAGCTCCACAACACAAGAGTCAGCGAGAAGGGCGCGCCCCCCCTCCTTCTCCAGTTCTAGAGAAGTCGTCAAAAAGCATCGCTTGCTTTTCCACGATTCTCTTTTGCGCTGGTCAAATGCTCAGTCAAAGACCTCGCGAAAGATGAAATACCGGAGGATAAAGAGGTTTCTTGACTTTATGTTTGTTTGAAAGGTCGTTGAACTAGTAGTTCTGGAAAAGTTTAATTAGACATGCTACCTAATGTGTTCTCGGTTCACTACCCCCGTACTGCTTTTTCTTGTGCGTGGGGATTTTCTTGTTGGTTTTTCCAGCTTTTGCTTCCACTTCCTTCGAGACCTAATTACCCGCGTGGGAGAACTTTTGCATTTCCTAAGTTCATACTATCTGACGTCTCCCCTTTCTTTATGCCTGACCTGGTTTTGGTGATGGGCCTTCTCTCTTGGATGGGATTTCTTTCTTTTCCTAAATATCAGCTGGCATGAAAATACCTATGCTATGAGCAAAGGAAGCCAGTCGCTGACTCCGGTTTTGTCCCAGTCCTACTTTTCCCGGGGATGACTACGCCCTGAGGTCAGGGTTCCGTGGGTAGAGGAGATCCCCCTCGCCTTGTCCCAATCGTTCCAGCCAGAGCGACTGCTGGTCAAACTTCTCCTGCAAAGCCCTCATGGCGAGCCCTTCCACCTCCTGCATTTTCCAAATACGACGAGTGGAGTGCAGGCGAGAAGCTATAATTCAGTGCGAGAAAGATTCGGGTAGCGCGAAGCAAGCTCCCAGGTTGCTTCCGTCCGAATGGTGCCAAGGCTTTCCTCCGCAGCCGGAGACCTCAGCCGGGGGGGAAGAGTCCGAGCGATATATCCTTCCGCGAAAGTTCCGGGATGCCGGGAGAAACATAGCCCTGCCTCCACATGTCCCTTCGCCTTCGGCTTCTGGCTTTCTTCCCTTCTTTCCATGATCCGAAGCTGAGCCTGAAGATCGAATTCCAACTCCGACAGCGGAAAAAGTCAGACACAGCCCTTCTCATTTCCTAACCAACTACCTAATACTCCCCGGGGAAGAGAATAAATCAGAGCTCTAGCTCCCTTACTACTTAACTTAAAGCAAGCACACGTCTAATGGCTAAAATCAGCAGGAGGTATTGAAGAGGCAAAGAGTCTAGTGCCTTTCTCCGGAGTCTGACTAGTGGTCAAAAGAATTGAATGGTCAGAGGATTTGATAATCTCTCGATCCTCTGCCTCTGACTCTGTCATCACCTTCCAGCTACTCTCCTCACTCAGAATTCTATAGTATACCTGCTCCAGTGCAGGGAGGGAATCCTGTTGGAGGATCTGACTCATAACACATTCTCATAGTCAGAAGATAACCCCCTCCAACTAATTAAGCATCATCCTGAGAAATCTTCTGTTTCTCCGGAAAGTCTTATCACTGAAAGAAATTAGACATGAGCACATCTTTGCTTCTTCTTTCCACTACTTAAAGGGAGAGAGATTATCCAAATCGAGCTATAAGACGACTTTCTTACCCCTTATCGCTAAATTTACCCAAAATAGGAGGTGACATTGAGAGTACCCTGAATCGACGTGTCTAATAGCGCTCACGGGAGATTTCGTAAGCCCTCATCCAATCCTTCTTCTCATCCATCACAACACCTGTGGATTCAACCTTCTCAACAGCCACGACGAGACAACAAAGAGTACGTCATCCTCGATTGATTGTGCCAAACCGAGTGGAATCGGGGCCGAGCCTTGGGCAGACCACGATCCAGCCAATCGACAACCGAGGATACACGCACCAAAACAACCACAGCTTTTATCGAGCGCCCCTCGCTTCACTCATTTAGTAATTGAGTTAGTGCACTTCTGAGGGCTCACCTTAGTGGCCGTAAAGAAATACTTGGTGCACCTATCCGCCTCACGAAGCCAAAGGGAGCGAGTCCGTTGTCGCAAAGAGAAGAGATTGAAGATCTCCTCCTCTGCTTGTAACCTGTGAATTTCGCGACGCACCCGGTCCCTCCGTTGCCAATCAACATTCCCCGGATCCTCCGCCAAATTGGAGTTGATTTGCTGCAAGTACTACCACCCAGAAAGCGAGCCAATCCAATAGAGAAGAAGAACTCGACGCATGGCCTGTTCGAGTCCGCTTTTGCCCACTCTTTCAGTCAACGATCCATACTCCATCCCAGAAGCTCAGAAGAGCGTTCTTCAATTTCTTAACCCTCAATTCCACCTCTGCTTTGACTGCTTGCGGGTTGCCCTCCTCCGCCCAGGCCTCCTCGACAAGCCGAAGGAACCCCTCCCTATCCGCCCAGTGGTTGTAAAACCGGTCCAGAATTCTAACACAAACTGATAATAGAACTGCTTCGCACCTTATCTCAACAAGGCTTTGGATGAGGTCAATCCTCATGGCAGCATGGTCGCTAGAGGCTAAGGGGCAATACTCCACTCTTACAAGTAGAAACATATCGAACCACTCGGAGTTAGCCACGGCACGATCCATCTGACTTTTCCTATAATCGCGATACGAGAATCCCCTACAGAGAGATTAGACCATGACCAAGAATTGCCCATTGCGGCCACATCCGTGAGCCCAGCATCAAGTAGACAATCCTCGGTCAAGCATGCCGGATTTCTTATTAGAGAAAGGGAGAGTGAGAGAGCCGCCCCGCCGCCGCCCGAACGGTGTTGAAATCTCCTAGAACAACCCGACGGCCCACGGGAGCGAATGAGCACGGATTATATGAAACATATATATGGATGCGCTTTAATTGCTTTAAAGTCAGAAAGGGATAGATTCTCGACTTTTTCACATCAATTCAAAATACTCTCCGTTTATTCTCGACAAAGTAAGAAGGCATTCCCTCACAGCCTAGCATTCATTCCGTTCTTCCCTCCTACTCCTCGTCCATTAACAATAGCAGTTGTCCTTCGACAGAGGGGTGCAAAGACCTGATTTGTCCTTTCCTAATCGCCTATTGCTTATACTATTGATTCACTGTCCATCCTATTCTCAGCAACAAGAGCGGTGGATTCTCGAAGATCGGATCTTTTCCCCTAAGAGCTACTCCCGAGATGTCATGAGCTTTTTCAGATGCTAATGTCGTCGAATGGGGTATTCAACTCATCTCAGCTGGTCATTCAATGGGAATTGTGAGATTCATATTCATATTCGACGAGATGCCCGAATCGAAAGAAAGACCAGGCTTTTGACTGACTAATCGACAAATGACTGTATCGAGCCTTTGAAGACAGATAGCAGATGCGGCATTGATTTCTTCAAGAGCAACTTCTTCTGAGGATATATATTAGCAGTAAGTTCACAAGCCATTCTTGCTGCAAGAGGGCATTCGNGACTTAAGCAAAACTCAGACAGGGTTGTCGAACTCTTACTGTGCCATCACCTTAATTAATAGAAGTCACTAGACAAGCTCTGTGCGCATTCTATGACTATGACTATAAATTAGGTTCGCAAGCCCTTCTTTCAAAGGGCATTCTAGCAAAGAGAACGGCGCATTCGAGGCATCTTTGATATGTCACTTCCTTGTCAAATTCTCTATCTGTTTGTTTGTTTGAAAGGGGCAAATCGGCTTTTCATTCTGACCTATGATATTCCCAGCATTCGTCGCAGCTTGAAGTTTAGATTAGTATATACCTTCAACTTGCTTTTGGTAGCAGCTGCGGATTCGAGAACTGTCAGAGCAGATGAAATAGCAAAGGATTCTCAACCTTGTCCCATTCGAGACCATCTTCTTTGACTATTCAACCTGCTGCTCGCTCGTGGCTTGTGCTAATGCGACTCGGGAATGAGGGCAGGCAACTACTTGCTCTTTGTCCCGAACTCGGTAGCTTAGCTAAGCTAATAAGTAGAACTGCTTCCTATGATCACTCGACTCTACCCCAAGAGCTCCGCTGCGAAGGGGTCTTGCCTCGCTTCTGTCTTAGCTTAGGATAGTGATAGTTATCTAGTCCGGTCTTCTGAGGATATATATTAGCTGTCAGTCCCCGCTTACTCGCTTTCGACGCGGCCTTCTGGCCCCCGCAACAGCTAAAGAAATACTACAGCATCTAGTTCAGTTCAGAACTAGAACTGCCAAGCTATTTGAGAATCTCACCCCTGTTCCCGTCCTGCCCGCCTATAAGTAAGTAGAACTATAGAGGTCGACTCTCAACCAGGAATTCTTCCTATTCCAATTCTCAAGTCATACGGACCCTTCTATTTTTTGTCTGTCGAGCCTGCCTTTAGGTAGCTGGGCATGGAAGTCCCCCTTCTTCTCGACGCAGGAAAGCCCGCGTATTCTGATTCACTTCCTAATGAGAAAGACAGGGCATTTCCTAAACCACCCTTTCTTCCAGCAAGAGCTCCAAGGCAAAGGTTATTGAAGTGATTCCCAAAGCAGATGAAAAGTTCAAAAAGCAAAAAAAGCCATTCACACCGACAACTAAAGCACCGTCTACTCTCACACCAAGACCAAGAACATCGGATAGGCAAACAAGGGTTACTGGAAAAGAAAAGACTGGCACTGGTTATTCAACAGCGGCACCGGTGACGAAAACAGGGGATTCAATACCATCTGTCAGAGTCAGAGCGGCAACTTGCATCCTTTCCTTCGTGGCAAAGAGCCAAGCAGCCTATTCTTCTTCCCAGGGCATGAGAGTAAGAAAAGAAGTCAGCCATTCCATCCCCAGTTCTTTCTCTGCTCGTGGGAGATTTGGATCCTTCCCCTGCTTTTAGTTCCTTGCTTCAGGAAAGAGACAACCGCGGCCGATATAATAACTTCGACGCCTTTTCAATCAATCAACTACGGATAGAAGACCACCACCGGTTATGAACCCAAGAGCTGATAGTGGAACAAAACCTATTCTTTCTGTAACACCAAGAACAGCGCTTACTGATATAAGACCAACACTGGGCAAGAGCTTCTACGCATGAAGTGACCTCTCTGACATCGGACATTCCGGCCCCTATCATATCAGTGAAAATTGCCAGCCGGAAGAGCTGCACGATCGCCAACTCTCTATCACCTGGGCTAGAACGCCTCTACTCCCCTTAACAAAATATCCAGGCCGCCCCTGCGAAATGGAAGGAAAAATCGACACCCTCGCCTCTGAGATTGCACTTTCCAATCTTCGATGAGTGCATTTAGGACCGGAAAGTTGATCGAGTCGTGGAGGGACTGTTAGTCCCGCATGCCTGGCCTTAGTTTGAATCATTTAGTGGCAGGAATAGATGAAAAAAAAGGATTGATGGCTTGAGAACCTTTCCTCAACAAGTACCTGTGGTGTGGGGAAGGAAAGAGTTGAGTCGATTGTGCAAAAAAACCGCTTGTATGTAAATGAAGATTGCTTTATGGAAGATCTGCTCTTTGATTTCAAAATGAACTCTTCTGGATTGGGATCGGGATGGATTCCCCCGGGAAGGCTGAAACTTCCGTCACTGCCCGCACTTGAAATAAGAAATAGAAAATAGGCCACCTAGATTTGAACAAGATTCCGCTGCTTACGATACTGAAAATACGGTACCAGCATAGCTTTCTTTCCCGACCCGACCTATCAATTCAACCTCCCCTCCCGACTCTCAATGAGAATCAGAGTTTAGGTATTTTGAGGTTCTAGGGAAAGCATGATATGGTTCTTTGGTCCTAATGTATCCAAAGTATGAATATCCAAAGAGGGCAAAGATTCTTAGCTAGGTAGAGCGCCAAAGGCCTGACGTAGGAGCTGCCGAATGGATGTATTTTAGCGAATAAAGTGGAGCGGAATAGAGCACAATGGAGAGGGCCCCTATGTCAACAGCTTTCAGTAAGGGGTTAGGNTTGACAATTTCTGTTCTGGGAGACTTTCCGTATTGCTTCCCCCGGCTGCTTGTGTCTATCTATCGGGAAACTGCTGCGTCCCCAATACTCGCCCTGTCTATAAGTAAGCAAATCGAGCCGCGGCCTGGGCCGATCCTCGTCTAGCGGCGCGGCTGGCATGGCAGGCTGTAAACTAGCTAGATTTGCCTGAAGATGGGCTTTGATCTTCTTCGACTTCTATATATCAGCAAGACTGTTCCCGATCCTAAAGCAGTCCGTGCCATCATCCCAGTTTGCGTTTTCTACCTTTCCCTCAGAACTCGGCCTTAGCCCTCGAATGATATTAAAGGCATATCAAGCATCCGTTTGAGCTTGATATAAAGCGGGGGGATATGGACTTTTGGGGAGGGAGGCACCTCCGCAAGCGAAGGCATCGTCAAATGTCATTATTAGAGAAAGGGGAAGCACGTCGATGTAGGGTAAGCCGATCTGATCCGGGATGGTGGCCCGTTTCCTCCTCCAACTCACACAGAAGAAGTTTCTCGCGTAGTTGGAAAAAGAAATGAAAAAAGGGGACTAAAGATGGAGTTCAATACCAGGTATATAAGCAGTGTGATTTCAAATCCAGTTTGCGTTTTAATAGGCTGTAGTTGAAGCTTGTATATGTGAGGGAGAGCCAGCGGGACCTAGAAGAAGAGGGAGAGATGTGAGCCCCAAGTTGATGGGACCGTCCGACGAGTCGGAAAACAAGGTGGAAATTCTCGTATTCTGTATGCTCTATATAAATGCTCTATATAACCTGCGGCTCGGATGAGTATAGTCCCCCTCTGGTATAGTTTCC